AACTCAAAAGCCCCTTATCGGATTTGAACCGATGACTTACGCCTTACCATGGCGTTACTCTACCACTGAGTTAAAAGGGCCTCTCATTAGTCAATTCTTGACTGAGTCATTATTTATATACATAGAAAATATATCTATGTACATATATTACATACATATATTACATACTTAATATATTCTATACTATAGAATATATTAAGTAGACTGATAGCAGCTAGTGGCTCGTTGCGGAATACGGTGGAAAAATGGGGTTTGTTTAATTTACACCTCATTTTTCTTTACTTTCGAGTAGACAAATTACTTCCTGAAAGGATTCTTTATTTCATATTATCTCTCTTTTTCTTTAATATTTAAACTTTATCTTACTTAGTATATATTTTCTATTCTATATTAATATTATATATATTAATATAATCAAAAATATTAATAAATATTAATAAACAATAGAATTTTTCTATTATTAATATATAATATATAATTCAATATATAATGAATATATTAACATAAATACTTAAATAGAAATATAACTTAAATTAATATTAAGTTATTAATAAATAATATTAAGTTATTAAAAAATTCGAATATAATACAAATAAAAAAATATAAAATAAATAAAAAAATAAATAAACGAATAATAAAATAATAAAGAAATTCGAATGGTTATATATTGAAGATCGAATGCTTAGAGTGAATGATTCATAAACAAAAACTCTATGGAATCGTGTATGTAAGACGGAAAGATCCTTTGAATCCAATTCTAATTATTAGGTTATATTGACAATTTCAAAAAACTGTTCATACTATATTCATAGTATGATGGCAGTTGGGCACCTATGCCCCCATCGTCTAGCGGTTCAGGACATCTCCCTTTCAAGGAGGCAACGGGGATTCGACTTCCCCTGGGGGTAGGGTACTACATAAGGAAGTTAATCATGGATCATCAATAAGCCTAAATTTGAATTGATTCTTCCTGGGTCGATGCCCGAGCGGTTAATGGGGACGGACTGTAAATTCGTTGGCAATATGTCTACGCTGGTTCAAATCCAGCTCGGCCCAATAATTCGCTCATCCACTATGAGATGAAGATATTTGCCCTCCAGAAACGGAGGATAGGCGGAAGAAAAGAGTCCAAATTTATCCTATAGATTCCATTTTTTTATTTGTTTGCTCGATTTATTTGTTCTGGGAAATTTGGATCATGATTATTATCATGATTCATATCACGATCTTTACTTTAAGTATAAATATTTAAGTATAAAATTTAAGTATAAAGATGTATTCTCAATCGATTTTGAAATAAGGAAAAATTACGAGTAATTCATGTTGTTCTCACTAAAGTGCATATTCATGCGGATATCACGCGTCTCCGTTCCAACACGAAAATTCTAAAAAGAAATGTTTTGAATCAAATCATAAAAAAATAGATACTGTAGGTATTAGTTCCCCGGGATTGTAGTTCAATTGGTCAGAGCACCGCCCTGTCAAGGCGGAAGCTGCGGGTTCGAGCCCCGTCAGTCCCGACAGATCCGATAACCAATATATATATAATTTATCAATTCATCTTTCCACTCTCTGGGAAAAGAAAGACAGTCGAATTTCACTTTGCAATAGGGATTCTTATTCTTATGATTCTTAGTTCTTTTTTCTTTCCTTTTTCTTTTTGCATTTATTTCTCACCTACAAATTTTCATTACATCAACTAGGACTGGTTGCTGGGAGAGATATGTGAATTAGTACTAGCACCCCCTTTTTTATTTGGAAGATCATACGTAGGATTCCAAAACATATTAGGTCTGGCTTTTCAATTTCTCGCGTCTATCTAATGGAATAGAGTCCCATATGCTTCTCGGGAGTACATACACAAATGGAATTCGTTTCTTGTACAATACACAATTTTTTTTTATTATAGTTACCCTGACAAAATACTTTTTCAGATTAATCCTATCTCTCTTTCTGTCTCCGATTTTGTGCCATCTCAATCACTAAGACTAACTAATTTCAATTAGAAACATTCTATCTCATTCAAATTGCACGTTTAACTTTTCATATATGCGCCCGAGTACAACCCAAGAAAACAGGAGAGGATATTAATAAAAGAAAGATCAAACAAGGATCTTGCCTTTTTAGACCTTTTTCGGGGTAATGAAGAATCTTTTTTTCCTTCTTTATTTTTTTTTTTTTTGATTCAGTATGGATAAAAGATTTTCCTATGTTATACTATTCAATTCGCGACGGCGAATTGATATGATAGCTCAGATATTGTTATTCATGATATTAATCCGATTCAATACCATCAAGATGTAATTCATCCCATTGAATTTACAGGCGAAAAATTGATCATCTCTATGGGATTAAATCCCGAGTTATTGCGAAGTAAAAAAACGATGAGATTATGGAAGTCAATATTCTCGCATTTATTGCTACTGCACTCTTCATTCTAGTTCCTACTGCCTTTTTACTTATTATCTATGTAAAAACGGTTAGCCAAAATGATTAATTTGAATGAAACTTGACCTCTTTATCAATGATTGAAAAAATGGAAATAAAAAAGGATTCCAATTTCGTTTCTTAAATGAAATGAGCAGGCTAGAATCAGCAGTATTCGATGAAATTGGATAGTATGGTAGAAAGATTCATATATTTCTTTCTACCATGCTATACTATCTATTTATCTATTAGATTAGTGTTTTTTTTTTTTGTAGTGTAGAAAGTTGTGCTATACTATAAATAAAGATAAATACTTAATTTTATATAGATCAATCTACAATATGTATCTTCTGTTATGTACATAGGGACCCCAATTCTATTTTTGGCTACATCTATTTGATCGATTTGTATTGATTCTGATCAATCCGAAATAATCGAAAGGCAACTCTTACTTTTATTTTACATACAGTTCGAATTCCTAGATTTCGGATTATTTCAAATAGAAATCCAAGTATCCACCGAAAGAATCAAAGAAAGAAAAATGGTATGGGTATAACATATACTATATTAATAAAAAAAATCAACTTAGTATTAGTAATAGTAATCTTTTTTTATCATTTCCAAGAAGTAAAGTAATTAAATTGATTGACTGGTTGATAGATGATCCAAAGAGTTCTATGGTATGTAAACTTCTTCGAATTTGGAAAAGAAATAGTAAACCTCATTAATTGAATTTGTAACACTTAAACCATGATATGAAATGAGTCGATAAAGCACAAATCCGGTTTCTAAAATAATAAAACAAGTGGTAAGTGCCAAATCTGCGACTCGTCCGGGTCAAGATCTTATTATGTGTATATCTTGTTGAACAAGCACTATATCTATGTTCTTTCCTTTAGAAAGTAGGTATCCGCTTAATATTAATAACAGAACGGCGGCTTTCTCTTGTATTTGGAGAAAGAGGAAAACAAAAAAGGGGGTCTGCTGTTCCCCGTTGTCCCTATATAATTTGTATAAGAGTCCGTTCGGCGAAATAGAGAATTTAGAAAAAATCCGAAATATATTTCCTATCATCGACATTTCCTTTCGAAATATAAACATGGGAATTATTAAAATATCTCTTTGATTGACATGATTATCTTTAAAAACACTTTGCGGAACGATCTATAAAACAATTGATACAGTTTGATTCCTCATACTCAAAACTCAATTAGTTAAGTAGTATTTCTAGAGTCCACTTCTTCCCCATACTACAAGTGAAAGGGAAAATGTAAAGACTACCATTAAAGCAGCCCAAGCGAGACTTACAATATCCATGTGAATTATGTCCCCTATCTCTATAAATATGAAGGAATTATTCCATTATTGTTCACTAATACTAATAATAGTAAAATCAATGATACAGAGTCAAAAAGGGATTCTTATTTCGGACTATTAATTAAATTTAATGAAGCAATTCAATAAATCCACATACATATAACAAATTCCTATACGATTTTTAACAGCCTATTCCACTCTTGACCGGCGGAAAAGAGGTTCTTTTTGAGCTTTTTTTCTAAAAAAGCCAATTACCCAATCGAATATTAATCAAATACCTGAATACTCAGAGACTCCTTTGAGTGTGTATACAAAATATATTCCGCTTTTTCACAATTCCTAATTACGAACTAGTTAGATATCGCCTTCGGCTCTCTAATCGAATTAAAGGCTCAGTTAGTAACCACTACTTAGTATAATCTTCCCTTGAATCCTAGACACAAGGATTTACAGAACTTGAACTTTTGAGAACCCCAGATGCTTAGAATCGAGTAAGTACATATCAAGAGACAAGGGTCTCTCCTTCGGCTGGGGAATAATTAGGTGAGTTATAGGTTCTATCAGTCGATAAGGAATTTCGGGTCTTTTTTTTTTTTCATTAGAATCAGGCGACACCCAGATTCGAACTGGGGACCAAGGAGTTGCAGTCCTCCGCCTTACCGCTCGGCCATGCCGCCAAAGTGATACAAAATAGATGCAAATATGACCTCTTTGGGATGGATTACTGATTTTTTTTTATTGTACTTGCATTTTGAATCCCTTTTCCCTACTTAATTCCCTTCACTACTAAAAAAATCTTTCCTTTTTTTAGGATCCATACTTTTGAAAATATATATAGGCTTTCAGTCACAAAAGTAAAAATTAATGAGAAATTGAATCTTTAACTATAACTATTGACTTGACTGCGAATTTATGAACAACTCTTATATTTTGATTTCAAATTAGGGTTCCCTAATGGCATAAGAAAATCCAAATGATAACTAATAAGTATTGCGTCTTTTCAATAAAAAAGAATCGTTATTATTTCTCCGCTTTTCTTTTTCTCAGTCTCAAATTCCATTATAGCAACAATTATGAGTATATGCAACCCCCGAAACCAGAACAGAAATTACACAGACAATCGAGTATCTTAATATATGATATATAGGTATCTGCTTGTGTTTAAGTTTACTATAAATAAATTAATAAAAAGAACCCGCTTTACACTCGTATTTTTCGAATTCTATGAATATAGTACTAAATAGGTAAAAATATCT